TGTTGTTGTCCTGTTGTTAGGACATAGGCTTTTTCTATACTAAAAAGTGCCAAAAGCTTGAGTGCTATGTCAGTATTGGCAAAAATTTTATTCGACCAATAAATTGAAAAAGTGTCAGCTTTTTGTCCTGTTGTTAGGACATAGGCTTTTTCTATACTAAAAAGTGCCAGTATTGGCAAAAATTTTATTCGACCAATAAATTGAAAAAGATTAGTTTTGAGTTTTTATTTTTGTGCTCTATGTAGTTGTGTTGGTTCTATTTTTGGGGTTTGGTAGGACTGTGTTGATGCTGCATTGAGAGTTTGGGGGGTGGGGGGGTTTGGATTTATGTAGTTTTTCTTTTTTTTTGTGGTTCTGGTTGTGATATATATGTATGTCCTGTTACCATTGACTGAATAACACCTTTAACTTAAGAATGCTAGTGTGACCAACGTTCAATATAAGTCCAGCTACAATTGAGTTGACTGCGACGGGGCCTCCTGTAGGCCATAGCTGAGTCGATGCAAATCCCCCCCCCTAAAAAATAAAAAATACCAAATGTATGACACCACAGTTATGTGTGATCATGGGCTGATTAGACATTAGTCCATCGAGATGTCTTATTTAAGGGGACCGTGTGGGCGATATATAGCTGAATGGCCCTGAAGAAAGAACCAGATGCCAGTTATAGTTTCAGGTTAGAAACCCCCACAGGTAATGGGCCCGGAGCGAGAAGAGGGACACGATTCAAGCGGGTTGCTGGTTTCTCGAAGCTTGGTGATTATGGAAGGATAATGGTGGTGATATGCGTATTGACGAGGATAAGGAATTAAGGAATGTGCTATGTAATATTAATAATAGTATGTACTTTAAGAATATTCATGGGGCAGATAAATGTATGCACGATAAAGCATAGCAGAAAATCATTATTGTACATTAGGTTTTAATACTAAGATAGTACTTGAGTTAATTTTTATTTAATAAAAGCAGGGAATAGTTTAATTAGAATTTCAGCTTTGGGAGTTGATGGTGGAATAGAGTTTTTCTTCCCTGAGTGTCCTTGGAAGTTATTACTTCATTTTTGGCTTACAAGACCAGTGTAATATTTATACTACAAGGGCTATAGTTTTATTAGGTGGTTTTCTAGGATGCCTGCTAATGGTATTAGGATTAGGATGATTGAGAAGTATGAGATCGAGGCTACTTGGCCGATGATGATAAAAGGGTGTTCGACTGGTTGGCCGCCAATTCATGTTAGGATTAATAGGTTAGCTATTAGTAGTCAAAATAGTAATTGGCTTAGTGGTCGGAATATTATGCTTCGTTGTTTAGCTGTATGTAGTAGCGGTATGATAATTAGTACTAGGATCGAGCAGACTAAGGCTACTACTCCACCTAGTTTATTGGGGATTGATCGTAGGATTGCGTAGGCAAATAGGAAGTATCATTCTGGTTTGATGTGTGGTGGTGTGCTGAGTGGATTAGCTGGTGTATAGTTGTCAGGGTCTCCTAGGAGATCTGGTGAGAATAGAACAAGGGCTACTAGTGTTGCGATTATGATTAGTAAGCCTAGGATATCTTTGATGGTATAGTAGGGGTGAAATGGGATTTTGTCTATGTCAGATGAGAGTCCTAGTGGATTATTAGATCCTGTTTCGTGCAGAAATAGTAGGTGTGTTATTGCTAAAGCTGTAATGATGAATGGTAGGATGAAGTGGAATGCGAAGAATCGTGTTAGGGTTGCTTTGTCCACTGAGAACCCTCCTCAGATTCATTCTACTAGGTCTGTTCCAATGTATGGGATAGCTGATAGTAGATTTGTGATTACGGTGGCGCCTCAGAATGATATTTGTCCTCATGGAAGTACGTAGCCCATGAATGCGGTTGCTATAGTGGCTAGTAAGAGGATTACTCCAATGTTTCAAGTTTCTAGGTATAAGTAGGAGCCATAGTATAGGCCACGACCTATATGTAGGTATAGGCATATGAAGAATATTGAGGCCCCGTTTGCATGGATATAGCGAATTAGTCATCCGTAATTAACATCTCGGCAGATATGGGTGACTGATGAAAATGCTGTGATTGTGTCTGATGTGTAATGTATTGCTAAAAAGAGGCCTGTTAGGATTTGGATTACTAGGCATACTCCTAGTAGGGATCCGAAGTTTCATCATGCTGAGATGTTTGATGGTGTAGGGAGGTCAATAAATGATTGGTTGATGATTTTGAATAGTGGGTGAGTTTTGCGAATGTGGGTCATTGGTTCTTATAGTTGAAGTACAACGGTGATTTTTCATGTCATTGGTCGTGGTGTAGTCCCATGTAAGAATTATGATATATTTTGTACTTTTGCTGAGTATTTTGTTTGTTGTTGGTTTTGTGAGTTTTTCATCTAAACCATCTCCTATTTATGGAGGACTAGGGTTGGTGGTTAGTGGTGGTGTGGGTTGTGGGTTGGTTTTAAGTTTTGGTGGGTCTTTTTTAGGTTTGATAGTGTTTTTGGTGTATTTAGGTGGGATGTTGGTAGTGTTTGGATATACTACTGCAATAGCTACTGAGGAGTATCCTGAGGTATGGGGATCGAATGTGGTAATTTTTGGTGCAATAGTTTTTGGTGTTACTATAGAGGTTATTGTTATGTTATGGTTGGTTAATTATGAGGATATCTATGGGGTGTTTTGTGGGTTAAAATATATAGAGGATTGGGCAGTTTACAGTTATTTGGGTGATTGATATGTTCGTGGGGATTATGTGGGTGTTGCTGCTTTATATAGTCATGGTTGGTGGTTGGTAGTTTTGGCTGGGTGAGCTTTGTTTATTAGTATTTTTGTTGTGATTGAAATTACTCGTAGTAAAAGGTTAGTGTAGCTAGGGCTAGTATAATGGATAACATAAATGATAGGAAGTATAGTTTAATTAGTCCTTTTTGATTGGACATTGTTAATGATGCTGAGATGTTTATTTTGGATAGGCTTTTTGGAGCAATTTTTTCTAGTCAGATTAGATCGAGTGTGGAGGTTGCTAAGTTTTGGCTTGTTTTGAGGACTGAGTGTGGGTATAGGCGGTGGATGATATTTGGAAAATATCCTAGTATGGTAGAAAAGGAGTGATGTTGAGATGGATAGTTGTGTTGTAGATTGTGGGTTGTGTTGTTTAGTTCTATTGCTAGGATAAATCCAGTAACTGATACTGCTAGTGCTGTGAGTTTAATGTATGAGGGTATAGTCATTTGTTGTACTGATATGGGTGGGATGTTGTTTGTAATTAGAAATCCTGCAAAAATGCTTCCTATTGCTAGGCGTTTAATTGGGTTGAGCAAACATGGATTGTTTTCGTTAATGGAAATAGTTGTTTGAAATCGGGGTTGGTTTAGTAGGGAGAAGAAGATAATTCGAGTACTGTACACGGCTGTTAGGGTTGTGGCAATTAGGGTAATTAAGAGTGCTCAGGCGTTTGTGTTTGAGGTGTTTGCTGTTTCGATGATAATATCTTTAGAGTAGAAACCTGTAAGGAATGGTATTCCTGTAAGTGCTAGGCTCCCGATGATGAGGGAGGAGGTGGTTAGTGGTAGTGCATTAAATAGCCCCCCTATTTTTCGGATGTCTTGTTCATTGTTTAGGCTGTGGATGATGGATCCTGAGCATAGGAATAGTATTGCTTTGAAGAAGGCGTGTGTACAAATGTGCAGGAAGGCTAGGTATGGTTGGTTGAGTCCAATTGTTACTATTATCAGTCCTAATTGACTTGATGTTGAAAATGCTACAATTTTTTTAATGTCATTTTGTGTTAGGGCGCATATAGCGGTGAATAGTGTGGTTATAGCCCCTAAGCAAAGGGCTATTGTAAGGATTAGTTGGTTAGTTTGTAGTAGCGGATGAAATCGCACTAATAGAAATACCCCTGCTACTACTATAGTACTTGAGTGTAGTAGTGCTGATACTGGAGTTGGGCCTTCTATTGCAGATGGGAGTCATGGGTGGAGTCCGAACTGGGCTGATTTTCCTATGGCAGCTAGGAGTAGACCTATTAGTGGAATTGGGGTTATATTTGGGTTAAGTATGAAGATTTGCTGTATGTCCCATGAGTTAGAGTTGAGTATAAATCAAGCTAGGGCTATGATTAGGCCAATGTCTCCGATTCGGTTATATAGGACTGCTTGTAGTGCTGCGGTGTTGGCATCGGCTCGTCCATATCATCATCCAATTAGTAGAAATGATATAATGCCAACTCCTTCTCAGCCGATAAATAGTTGGAATAGGTTATTGGCTGTTACTAGGATAATCATTGTGATAAGAAATAGTAGTAGGTATTTAAAAAATTGATTGATGTATGGGTCTGAGTGCATGTACCATATAGAGAATTCTATGATGGACCATGTTACGAAAAGTGCGACTGGAACAAATATTAGTGAGAAGTAGTCTATTTTGAAGCTTATGGAGAGTTTTATTGTTTGTACTGTGATTCAGTGTCAGTTTGAGATGATGGTTTCTTGGTCTGATATTAAGAATATAGTTGTTGGGATTATGCTGGTTATGAAGGCATATATAATTGAGGTTTTTACGTGATAGGGATATATTGTTTTGTTGTCTGTTAGGATAGGTGTTATGATTGGGAGTATTAAGATTATAATAGTTGTTATGGTAAATAGTGTGAATGCATTTATTACTTTTATTTGGAGTTGCACCAAATTTTTGGTTCCTAAGACCAATGGATTACTTTTATCCTATAAAAGTAAGAAAGCCATTTTTTATGAATGGGTGCAGGAGTTAGCAGTTCTTGCATTGATCTTTCTCGGTGGATAAGAGTTTTTATATTCTGTCTCTAGATTCACAATCTAGTGTTTTGTGTAAACTATATCCGCAGTAGGATAGGCCGAGAATTAGCTTTGGGTGGATTGATAGCAGAATTAGTGGTAGGAGGTGTATTAGCATGAGGCTGTTTTCTCGTGTGAAGGTTGGTTTGATTATGTTGGCATGTGATGTTGGTTTTCCTCGTTGGGTTATGATTAGCATGTAAAGTGAATATAAAGCTGTAATTACTACGTTTAGGCCTATTAGTAGTATTGTGAAGTTTGATCATGCGAATGATGGGATTATTACGAATAGTTCCCCGACCAGGTTGATTGATGGTGGTAGGGCTAGGTTTGTTAGACTTGCTAATAGTCATCAGGAAGCTATTAATGGGATGATTGTTTGAAGGCCTCGTGCTAGGATTATGGTGCGACTGTGAATTCGTTCATAGTTTGTGTTGGCCAAACAGAATAGTATTGAAGATGTTAGTCCGTGAGCGATTATTAGTACGGACGCTCCGATGAAGCTTAGTGGAGTTTGGATTATAATAGCTATGATTACTAGTGCTATGTGACTTACTGATGAGTAGGCGATTAGGGATTTTAGATCTGTTTGACGTAGGCAGATTGAGCTGGTTATAATTATGCCTCATAGGGATAATATAATAAATGGGTAGGCTATATATTCTGTAAGAGGATCTAGTATTACGGTGATACGCAGTATTCCGTAGCCTCCTAGTTTTAGTAGGATAGCTGCTAGAACTATGGATCCTGCAATTGGTGCTTCAACGTGAGCTTTTGGGAGTCACAGGTGTAGGCCATATAGTGGTATTTTGACCATGAATGCTATAATACATGCTAGTCATAGAAAGTTTGATGCTCATTGTGTTGGTAGTAGTTGGGCTAGATATTTTATTGTTAGTAGATTTAGTGAACCTGTGTTATTTTGGATATATGTTAATGCTACTAAAAGGGGCAGCGAGCCTATAAGGGTGTAGAATAAAAAATAAATTCCTGCATTTAGCCGTTCTGTTTGGTTTCCTCATCGGGTGATGATCATAAGGGTTGGGATTAGTGTTGCTTCAAATAGGATATAGAATAGAAGTAATTCTGTGGCTGTGAAGGTTATAATTAGGAGTATTTGTAGTATAATTAGTATTGAGATATATAGTTTTTTTCGTGTAATTGTTTCTTTGGAGAGGTGAGATTGGCTTGCTATAAGTATTAATGGTAGTAGTCATATGGTTAGTGCTAGTAATGGGGTTGATAATGGGTCTGCGAAGAAAGTAGTGGAGAAGTTTAGGCTTAGGTCGAATGGTTGATAAAATAGATGTAAGCCAATTAAGCTAATTAACAGGCTGTGAATGGTTGAGTTGATTCATAGTGTTTCCTTCTTTGAGAGTCAAGTTAGTGGGAGTAGTATTATAGTTGGGATAATAAGTTTTAGCATTGTAGGAGGTTAAGGTTTTGTACATAGTCTAGTCCATAGGTGTTTGATACTGTGACCAGTAGGGCTAGACCTACAGCAGCTTCGCACGCTGCGAATACTATTAATATTACTGGCATTATACTTGATAGTGTGAAGGATATATTTAGTATGGTTACTGTGCTAAGAATAAATAATGATAATATTATGCCTTCTAGGCATAGTAGCGATGATATCAGATGGGATCGGTATATCAAAAGTCCGAGTAGTGCTATAGTAAATGCTAGTAGGATGTTTATGTAAATTGATGACATATGATAATCATGTATTGGATCATGATTTAATGAGTCGAAATCATTTGTTTTAAGTTAAACTAATTATCATATTCTGTCCATTCTAGTCCTTTTTGGATTCATTCGTAGGCTAAGCCTAGACCTAGTAAGGAGATTAAGAATAAGGCCGTGATTAGTACTGGTTCGAGTTGGTTGTTTTGTGTTGCTCAGGGGAGTGGTAATAGTAGGGCAATTTCTAGGTCAAAAAGTAAAAAGGTAATTGCGATTAGGAAGAATTTTATTGAGAATGGAAGTCGGGCTGATCCTATCGGGTCGAATCCGCACTCATATGGGCTTGATTTTTCGGAATAATTATTGAGTTGTGGCAATCAGAATGCGATAGTTACTAGTAGTAAGGCTAGGGTGATGTTAGTTAGTAGGGTTAATACTATATTAATTACCCTTTTCCAGGTTTGTCTGGAACTTGCCAATTGGAAGTCAGCTGTACTTATTTTTACTAAAAGGGTAAGATCCTCATCAATAGATTGATACGTAGAGGAATAGTCAGACTACATCTACAAAATGTCAATATCAGGCTGCAGCTTCAAAGCCAAAATGGTGGTTCGATGTGAAGTGGAATTTTAGTTGGCGGAAGAAGCATACAATTAGGAATGATGAGCCAATAATTACGTGCAATCCGTGGAATCCTGTGGCCATGAAGAATGTTGATCCGTATACTCCGTCGGAGATCGTAAATGGGGCTTCAAAGTATTCTGACGCCTGGAGTAAGGTAAAGTAAATTCCTAGTGAAATAGTAATGAATAGTGCTTGTAGCATGTGTGTGCGATTTCCTTCTATAAGACTGTGGTGAGCTCATGTAATTGATACTCCTGAGGCCAGTAGAACGGCTGTATTAAGTAGTGGTACTTCTAGTGGGTTGAGTGCTAAAATTCCAGTTGGAGGTCAACATCCTCCTAGTTCTGGGGTTGGGGCGAGGCTTGAATGGTAAAAGGCTCAAAAAAATCCTGCGAAAAAGAATACTTCTGAGATAATGAAGAGAATTATTCCATAGCGTAACCCTTTTTGCACTGTTGATGTGTGGTGGCCTTGAAAGGTGCTTTCTCGGATTACGTCTCGTCATCATTGGTATATTGTTAGGAAATTTGTTAGTAGTCCTAGTGCAAGTAGATTTGTAGAGTTGAAATTGAATCATATTGCAAGTCCAGAGGTTATTAGTAGTGCTGATAGGGCTCCTGTTAGTGGTCAGGGGCTGGGGTTAACTATGTGGTAGGAGTGTGTCTGGTGTGTCATTAGGTGTTGTCGTGTAGGTATAGGCTTACTAGGAGAGTGAATACGTATGCTTGGATTAGGGCGACTGCGAATTCAAGTATGGTTAAGAGGACTAGAATAATAAATGTAATTAGTGCTGTTGTAGGGCTAATAGATATTAGTGCTAATGTAGCTCCTCCAATTAGGTGTATTAGTAGGTGGCCTGCTGTGATGTTGGCGGTTAATCGTACTGCTAGGGCAATTGGTTGAATAAATAGGCTGATTGTTTCGATAATAATTAGTATTGGGATCAGTGATATTGGAGTTCCTTGTGGTAGGAAATGTGCTAGTGCTGATTTAGTCTTGTGGCGGAATCCTATAATTACTGTTCCAGCCCACAGTGGGATGGCTATTCCTAGATTTATAGATAGCTGAGTTGTAGGGGTAAATGAATGTGGTAGGAGGCCCAGTAAGTTTGTTGAGCCGATAAACATGATAAGTGATGTTAACATTAGTGCTCAGGTTCGTCCTTTTGGGTTATGAATCATTATTATTTGTTTTAGTACTAAGTTAGTTAATCATTGTTGTATGGAGATTATACGGTTGTTGATTAGGCGGTTTGGGGCCGGGAAGAGGATGGTTGGGAATATGATAATTAGTATGACAATAGGGAGTCCTATTATCGTTGGAGAGATGAAGGAGGCAAATAAATTTTCGTTCATTTTGTTTCTCAAGGAGTTAGATGTTTAGTTGAGTTTGGTGTGTCTAGTATTGGTGTCTGGTGGAAGTAGTGTTTTGTGAATTTTAGTTGTATTAGGATAAATAGTGTTAAGATCATGGATGTAATTGTAATTAGTCATGTTGATGTATCTAGTTGTGGCATGTCATTAAGGGGAGGTTAATGTCCCAGTCTTTAACTTAAAAGGTTAATGCTGATTTTAGCTTCTTTAATGATCTAGATTAGTGATATAGTTCAGGCCTCAAAGTGTTTTAGTGGTACTAGTTCAAGGACAATGGGTATAAAGCTGTGATTAGATCCACAAATTTCTGAGCATTGTCCGTAGAAGAGTCCAGGTCGTGTCGCCATTAGTGTGGCTTGATTTAGGCGTCCTGGGATGGCGTCGGTTTTTAGGCCAAGAGATGGCACTGCTCATGAGTGTAGTACGTCTTCTGATGAGATTAATATGCGGATTGTGAGTTCTATTGGTAGAACAACTCGGTTGTCGACTTCTAATAGTCGTAGTTCGCCTGGCTTTAGATCTGTTGTTGGGATTATGTATGAGTCGAATCCAAGATCTTCGTAGTCGGTATATTCATAGCTTCAGTACCACTGGTGTCCTATTGTTTTTACGGTTAATAGTGGGTTGTCAATTTCGTCTATTATGTATAGGATTCGTAGTGAGGGCAGTGCGATTAGGATGAGAATAATGGCTGGTAAAATGGTTCACACTGTCTCTACTTCTTGGGCGTCTATGGTGCTTGTGTGTGTAAGTTTAGTTGTTAATATTAGAGTAATAATGTATAGAACTAGTGTGCTGATTAGGAAAACGATCATTAGTGTGTGATCATGGAAATGGAGCAGTTCTTCTATGATTGGGGATGTGGCGTCTTGGAATCCTAGTTGTAGAGGGTAAGCCATAGAGGAGTAAAGGGTTTAAGCCTATAATTTAACTTTGACGAAGTTATATAATGTTTTTATTAACTCCTCGTATAAAGAAAGCCACATTGGATGTGAAGTTGGCTTGAAACTTACTTTAGGAGGTTCGATTCCTTCCTTTCTTGATTAGTTTTTTACGAAGGCAGGTTCTTCGAATGTATGATATGGAGGAGGGCAGCCGTGTAGTCATTCAGCGTTAGTTGTTGTTAATTCTACTGTTGAGACTTCGCGTTTTGAGGCGAAGGCTTCTCAGATTATGAAGATCATAATGATTACGGCTGTTAGTGAGATAAATGATCCTATTGATGATACTGTGTTTCATATGGTGTATGCATCTGGGTAGTCAGAGTAACGTCGTGGCATACCAGATAAGCCTAGAAAATGTTGAGGGAAAAATGTTAAGTTTACTCCTACAAATATAATTACAAAGTGTACTTTTGCTCAGGTGTCATTCAATGTGTAGCCTGAGAATAGTGGGAATCAGTGAACGAATCCTCCTATGATTGCAAATACTGCGCCTATTGATAGTACGTAATGAAAGTGGGCTACTACATAGTACGTATCATGTAATACAATGTCAAGTGAAGAGTTTGCTAGTACGATGCCTGTCAGCCCTCCTACTGTGAATAGGAAAATAAAGCCCAGGGCTCATAGTATGGCTGGTGATCATTTAATGTTTCCTCCATGAAGGGTGGCTAGTCAGCTGAATACTTTTACTCCAGTTGGGATTGCAATAATTATTGTTGCTGATGTGAAGTATGCTCGTGTGTCTACGTCTATACCTACTGTAAACATGTGATGTGCTCAAACGATAAAGCCCAAGAATCCAATGGATATTATAGCTCATACTATGCCTATATACCCAAATGGTTCTTTTTTTCCAGAGTAATATGTAACGATATGTGAGATTATCCCAAATCCTGGGAGAATTAGGATGTAGACTTCTGGGTGGCCAAAGAATCAGAATAGGTGTTGGTACAAGATTGGGTCCCCACCTCCAGCAGGGTCAAAGAATGTAGTATTTAAGTTACGGTCTGTTAGGAGTATGGTAATACCGGCAGCTAGGACAGGGAGTGATAGTAAAAGAAGTACTGCTGTTACTAGTACCGATCATACGAATAATGGGGTTTGATATTGATTTATTGCTGGGGGTTTTATATTAATAATAGTAGTGATGAAGTTGATTGCGCCTAGGATTGAAGATACTCCTGCTAGGTGTAGTGAGAAGATGGTTAGATCTACGGATGCTCCTGCATGGGCTAGATTTCCAGCTAGGGGTGGGTAGACAGTTCAACCTGTACCTGCTCCTGCTTCTACTATAGAAGATGCCAGTAGGAGGAGAAATGATGGTGGTAAGAGTCAAAAACTTATATTGTTTATACGTGGAAAGGCTATGTCTGGAGCGCCAATTATTAGAGGAACAAGTCAGTTGCCGAACCCTCCAATTATAATAGGTATTACTATAAAGAAGATTATTACAAATGCGTGTGCGGTTACAATAACGTTGTAAATTTGGTCATCTCCTAATAGGGTGCCAGGTTGTCCAAGTTCTGCGCGGATAAGGATGCTTAGGCCTGTACCAACTATCCCGGCTCAAGCACCAAATAGTAAATATAGGGTGCCGATATCTTTATGATTTGTTGAGAATAGTCAACGTGAAATGAACATAGGTAAAATGGCTGAGTTGAGGCATTAGACTGTAAATCTAAACACAGAGGCATGGCGTCTCTTTTTACCAATAGTCCTGTGGTGAATAATTCATGCTGAATTGCAAATTCAGAGTAGTAGGTTAAACTTACCGGGGCTTTTGTTTAGTAGTAAGTTGTTATAATAGATTGAAGCCAGTTGATTAGGGTATTTAGCTGTTAACTAAAGTTTCGTGGGATTAAAGCCCACCAGTCTAGTGAGGATTTAGCTTAATTAAAGTACTTGAGTTGCATTCAGGTGATGCGAGATGAGGTCTTGCAGTCCTTAACTCAGGGGCTAAGTAACTTAATACTTGCTTAGAGCTTTGAAGGCTCTTGGTCTCGGTTAACCTAAGCCTCTAGTCAAGTGTCGTAAGCATTGGTGATATTGGAATAATGAAGATAGATAGAGTAATTAGGGTAGGTATAGCGGGTATGATTATTTGTGGTTTGAGTTGTCATTTTATTTTTGTGCTATTATTTGATGGGAATATTGTTAGTGATGATGAGTAGATTAAGCGTATGTAGAAGAATAAATTTAGCAGCGCTAGGATTGCTATCAGTGTTGGAACTATTAGGAGATTGTTTTTTGTCATTTCTTGAATAATTATTCATTTTGGTAGAAACCCAGACAGTGGGGGTAGACCTCCTAGGGATATCAGTACTAGTGTTAGTAGAGTAGTTATTAATGGGGTATTATTTCATATGTGTGATAGTGATAGGATTGTAGTTGCTGAGCAGTAAGATAGTAGTATGAATATTGGAGTTGTTATAATTAGATATATAATGAGATTTAATATTGTTAAGGTTGGGTTGAATATGATGATTGCGGCTATTCATCCTATATGTGCGATTGATGAATAAGCTATGATTTTGCGGAGTTGTGTTTGGTTAAGGCCACCTCATCCTCCAATTATGATTGAAAGGATAGCTATAGTTAGGATTAGAGTAATATCTATGTAAGGGGAGATTTGATATAAAATTGTAATTGGTGCAAGTTTTTGTCATGTTAGTAGAATTATTCCTTGAATGAGTGGTACTCCTTGACAGACTTCTGGGAGTCAAAAGTGAAATGGTGATAGTCCTAATTTTATAGCCAGTGAGATGGTTATGATTGATAGTGCTATTTGGTTATGTGTTTTTATGATTGTTCATTGGCCTGAATTAATTAGGTTGACTAACACTGCTAGTATTAGGAGTATCGATGCTGTTGTTTGTACTAGAAAGTATTTTGTGGCAGCCTCAGTTGATCGTGGGTTTGCTTTTATTAGTAAAATGGGGATTATGGCGAACATATTTAGTTCTAGACCTATTCAGATTAGGAGTCAGTGGGAGCTGCATATTGTAATTAGAGTGCCCGACAGTAGGGTTGCTATAATTATTATTAGGACTAAAGGGTTAATTTAGTATGGGAAGGATATAAACCAACATTTTCGGGGTATGGGCCCGATAGCTTAATTAGCTGACCTTACTGGTAGAATGTGGTGTAAGAATGGAAGCACGGAGAAGTTTGATTTCTCAGGAGTAGGTTCGACTCCTATGTTTCTAGAAATAAGAGGGCTGTGACCTCTATGTTTTACTCTATCAAAGTAATTCCTTTGTCGGACATATTTCTTATGTTTGTGGTGGGATGCTTGCTAGTGATATGGGTAATGATACATGTCATATTAGCATTGCTAGTGTGATGGGTAAGAAGTTTTTTCATAGTAGATGCATTAGTTGGTCATAGCGAAATCGTGGGTATGATGCTCGGACTCATAGGAATGTGGCTGTTAGTAATAGTGTTTTTAGTACAAAATTAGCTGTGTAGGCCTCTGGTACGAATGGGGTGTGGTGTGCTCCTAGGAATAGGAGTGTTGTAAGAGCATTTATTATTATGATGTTGGCGTATTCAGCTAAAAAGAATAGGGCGAAGGGTCCTGCTGCATATTCTACGTTGAATCCTGATACTAGTTCTGATTCTCCTTCTGTTAAATCAAATGGGGCTCGGTTGGTTTCGGCTAGTGTTGAGATAAATCATATCATGGCGAGTGGTCATGCTGGGATAATTAGCCATATTTGTTCTTGTGTTGTAATTAGGTTGGTTAATGTAAATGACCCTGATATTAGTAGGATGGATAATAGGATAATAGCTAAAGTTACTTCATAGGATACGGTTTGTGCTACTGCTCGAATGGCCCCAATTAAGGCGTATTTTGAGTTTGATGCTCAGCCTGATCATAAGATGGAGTATACGGCTAAGCTTGAAATTGCTAAGATGAATAGTACCCCTAGGTTAAGGTTAATAAGTGAATAAGGTATTGGAAGTGGGGTTCACATGGTCAGTGCTAGTGTTAGTGCTAGTGTGGGGGCTACTATAAATAGTAGTTTTGATGATGTTAGTGGGCGGAGAGGCTCTTTAGTGAATAATTTTACAGCATCTGCGAATGGTTGTAGCAAGCCGTGTGGTCCTACGATGTTTGGTCCTTTACGTAGTTGCATGTATCCTAAAGTCTTTCGTTCAACTAGTGTTAGGAATGCTATTGCTAAAAGGATTGGGACGATCAGGCATGCAATATTAATTATAAACATATGTTAAGAAGAGGAGTTGAACCTCTGGGAATAAAGGTTTAAGTTTTATGCATTTACCGGGCTCTGCCACCTTAACAAACCCTTGTATCGGGCTGATTTTTGCTTGGTTAACTAGGTTTAGATGATTTCATCTATTTTATCCTAAGGCTCTTGGTTCAAGTTGGCCCCGCCTCTCTGGTCCTTTCGTACTGGGAGAGGAAAGCATATAGATAGAAACCGACCTGGATTGCTCCGGTCTGAACTCAGATCACGTAGGACTTTAATCGTTGAACAAACGAACCAGTAATAGCTGTTGCGCCATTTGGATGTCCTGATCCAACATCGAGGTCGTAAACCCTATTGTCGATATGGACTCTAAAATAGGATTGCGCTGTTATCCCTGGGGTAACTTGTTCCGTTGATCAATTTCTTGGATCAATTGATGATTAGTTACTAACTTGACTTGTTAGGTCTGGTTATAAATCATTCGGAGGATTTTTTTTACTCCGAGGTCACCCCAACCGAAATTTTTAGCCCAGTTTATTATATGTTGGCCCTGAGGGGTTAATTGGATATAATTGGGCCAGTAATTTAAGCTCCACAGGGTCTTCTCGTCTTATATTATTATCCCCGCCTCTTCACGGGGAGGTCAATTTCACTGATTGGAAACAAGAGACAGTAAAACCCTCGTCAAGCCTTTCATACTAGTCCCTAATTAAGGAACAAATGATTATGCTACCTTTGCACGGTCAGAATACCGCGGCCGTTAAACGCATGTCACTGGGCAGGCAGTGCCTCTAATAATTGTAATTCTAGAGGTGATGTTTTTGGTAAACAGGCGGGGTTTGTGTTTGCCGAGTTCCTTTTGTTTCTTTTAATCTTTCCATTACGCACTCCTGTGTTGGACTAACAATTGGTGTAACTATAGAATATTTTGTGTGTGAGCTTAGTTTAATTGTTAACTATCAGTGAGTTATTCGGTCTGATATAAACTTGTGCGTGGAGAAAGGCATTCTTGTTACTCATATCAACATTATCTCTTCTATTAATATAGATTGGTCCAGTAGTATATTAGGAGTTGTTAGTATTTAGTGGTATTTGTAGAGCTTATTGTTGAGCTTGAACGCTTTCTTTATTGGTGGCTGCTTTTAAGCCTACTATGGAAGTATGTCGTTGGAACTCTCTAATTAAGGCTTTCCTGTATCAATAGGGCTGTACCCCTATTGATTATATCTAAAACTTACATTTAGACTAGTCATTTGTTCTTTTAGGGTAAGTTTTAAGTTGAACTTATATTCGTCTCCTGGACAACCAGCTATCACCAGGCTCGATTGGCTTTTCACCGCTACCTACCGATCATTTCACTATTTTGCCACATAGATGAATTAGTCCTGTTTGACTGTCTATAGGTAGATCGTCTGGATTCGGGGTATCTTACTTAAGTTCTCTTTGCAAGTTATATTCTAGTTGACTCATTATGCAAAAGGTAAAAGGGCTGATCTTTGCTGTCTTGTACTGTTAATAATTCTTTCATCTTTCCCTTACGGTACTATCTCTATAGCTCCTATGATATAATTTCTGTCTCTGATACTTTTACTGTTGATAAATGTTTTAATTTAGGTGTTAAGTGAATTTTTATTATAATGTGTTTGGGCTAGGTTTGGTTCAAAGTGGTCTAATGAGTGAAATCTTCTGGGTGTAAGCCAGGTGCTTTTGTTTAAGCTACACTTTGGTTACTCCAAGCACACTTTCCAGTATGCTTACCTTGTTACGACTTATCTCCTCTAAAATCAGGTATTTGCTAACATGGATAGTAGCCCTAGTATTGCTGGTTGAGGAGGGTGACGGGCGGTGTGTGCGTGTTTCATGGCCTTGTTCAGTCAAGCACTCTATTTTTGACTTACTGCTAAATCCTCCTTTAGACTTCGTTTTCACAAAGACCTTCGTGTTCTCTATAATTAGGGAATGTAGCCCATTTCTTCCCACCTCATTGGCTACACCTTGACCTAACGTTTTTATGGCTGTAGTTGTGCTTACTGTGGCTCCTTTTTAGGGTTTGCTAGAGATGGCGGTATATAGGCTGTATTAGCAAGAGGTGGTGAGGTTTATCGGGGTTTATCGATTATAGAACAGGCTCCTCTAGGTGGATATGAAGCACCGCCAAGTCCTTTGAGTTTTTAGCTGTTGCTAGTAGTACTCTGGCGAATATTCTTGTTGTTGGAATATTTGTGTTTACGACTAGGCATAGTGGGGTATCTAATCCCAGTTTGGGCCCTAGCTGTCGTGTGTTCGGATGTGCTAAAGTCACTTTCGTTGTTGGTCTTGTTTATACTGGTGCTTTTTACGGCTTAGTAGTAATTTGACTTTATTTGTGCATAATGTCCTAAACACTCTTTACGCCGAAGGTTATTGATTTGGGTTAATCGTATGACCGCGGTTGCTGGCACGAAATTTACCAACCCTATATTAGTATGACTTAGTCAAACTTTCGTTAATTGCTTAATTTTTATCACTGCTGTGTCCCGTGGGGGTGTGGTTTAGCAAGGTGTTTTGAGCTGCTGTATTTTGCGTGCTTGATACCTGCTCCTTTTGATCCTGTCTTGATCTAGAGGGCATCCTCACTGGGCCGTGGAGGCTTGCATGTGTAATTCTACTAAAAATCAATAAAAAGGCCGGGACCAAGGCTTTGTGTTTATGGAGTGCGTAGTACTCATCTAGGCATTTTCAGTGCCTTGCTTTAAAATTAAGCGACATGAAC